TCTTTGATGGTTATACGGGTATCCAAAGTACAAACGAGATGGATGTTTGTTGTCCCAACCATTCTTGTTAGTCCCGATACCGATAAGGAAAGGGGGAATTTATAACAAAGTTTTTGTGTTGTTGATTCCTAGGTGTAGTGCTTTTTCCCTTATGCCGTCTATTGGTACTAATGTAGTGTAGGATTGACCCGCAATACAGAACCCATAGGTGTAACCTTTCGCTCAATACTCAAATCAACAATTGAAACATCTGAGGCTGCATCAATCGAGGATACACGATAGAAGGAATTGTTCTATCTCCAAACTTCACCTTCACCGAGCGTAGGTTTATTTCAAGAATTTTGTTCTTTCTATACCGAACCACGTCTCTTTCTCGTAAGACTGAGGTGAGGGCTAAAAAAAACAAGAAAAAAGAATCAAATCGCACCATCTCTGTAATAGGTAAATGCCTTTTTTTCTCCTGAAGTTGTCGGAATTATTCGTAATAAGATATTGGCTACAATTGAAGAGGTCTTATCAATAAAATTTCCATTTATATGAGATCTAGGCATAATTAGCAATCCATTCTAGAATTCTTTTCATTACCCCTCGGGGAAAATGATCCCACAAACAAAGCAAAGGAATTATACAGTACGAAATAACATAAAAACAGACTAATTTTATTCTAATAAATAGATATTAATCAGATTGATTTCATTCCCATTTTTGTAGTATACCAATGAGCGGAACTATTACTATTTCATCTAAGTTAAATAACCAAGGACTTTTTTTACTACAGATTCTGATAACTCGAGAAGTTTTGATTTGGTTATGATCCAAAGAGAAAAAAGAATGGAATAATCATTCCATGAAAAAATAGAGTAGAGTAACCATACCTTCTGTTTGCATAACGTGTATACACCACGCCATACAATCGAAATATCAAAATCCATGGGACGATTCATAAATTTGGAATAGATCCGCGGGGTAGCTGATGAATGAGAGAAGTTTTTGTTGAGAAATATTAAATGGGAAAGGAATTCTTCCTATGGAACTAGTGATCGGTCGTACCTGTACTGCAGTAATATGAATAACTCGCTATTCACTCAGTTTCTGGTCAATAATAAGATTATGTAGGAGAGATGGCCGAGTGGTTCAAGGCGTAGCATTGGAACTGCTATGTAGGCTTTTGTTTACCGAGGGTTCGAATCCCTCTCTTTCCGTTTCTGTTAATTCACCAATGTTATCGACCACAATGTATCAAATCAAATAACAATTGAAACCATTATTCCAGCAATAAGACCCTTATTTGATAGAAATTCTCTATTCCTAATTATTGTGGTTATAAAATAGGAAAGAGCAAAAAAGAAAAAAAAATCCTACTGTTGATCCATTTGTGATAGGTGAAAAAATGCGGATGGATTAAGGCCCTTAGATCTATTTAGTTCGGCGAAAAGGGGACAAAATTCTATGAACCTTTCTTTCTTAATTTTGTTAGGTTCAAGTCTGACGAGAATAATATTCTACGACTAACAACTCATTTATTTGCAAACCGATCCATTTACTATCTATTATTTGATTTACTAATCCTTTATATTGGAATGAGTCAATAGTCAAATGTTTTGGCAATTCCTCATGGGCGGATGAAGCAATATAATTTTGAATCAGACCTTTTGATCTTTGGTTATCCTTCGCAGTAATAATATCTCGGGGTTTGCAACGATAACTTGGTATATCCACTATACGATCATTAACTAAAATATGTCTATGGTTAACCAATTGCCTGGCTCCGGGGATGGTCGAAGCCATACCCAATCGAAAGAGGATGTTATCCAAACGCATTTCAAGTAGTTGTAGTAAAACCTGACCCGTTGACCCTTTGGCTTTTCCAGCGATATGTACATATCTAAGTAATTGTCGCTCTGTCAGACCATAATGAAAACGCAATTTCTGTTTTTCTTCTAAACGAATACGATATTGCGATTTTTTCCCAGAACGCAATTGGTTTTTAAGATCACTTCCGGATCTAGGTCTTTTACTAGTTAGTCCTGGTAAAGCTCCCAGACGGCGTATTTTTTTAAAACGAGGTCCTCGGTAACGAGACATAAAGACTCCTTTTTTTTATTTTATTGAAATTTCATTTTACACAATAAATCTAAATTTAAACTGAACTAAAGGATAAACAAAGCAAAATCGACTGATGAAGTACTACAAAAAAAAATGAATTGTATCAACATCTAGATTTTTTGTATATATATATAGGAAGTTGAGGCTCCGTTTGATGATTTGTTCTGTAGAGATCTAATTGCTCTAATCCATTTTTATTAATAATTGCAAGTTACCACGACATAATAGATCGCTGATCCAGCATTTTATTTGAAGAAAAGGAGAGATTATCAATCTCGGAAAAATAGATAGAGAAAAAGCCGGCTATCGGAGTCGAACCGATGACCATCGCATTACAAATGCGATGCTCTAACCTCTGAGCTAAGCGGGCTCACATAAGAGAAAAATTGCGTAACAAATAGAAATATTGTATAGGAATTCCGGAAAATGTCGGATCTTAGCTATTAATTTCATATGAACTAAACTAATTAATAGAGTTCTATAGCTAGAAGTTCGAAGTTCTAAGCTAAGTTCCTTTTAGAAATAATTAAAATAAAATAATAAAAAAATAATAAATATAAAATATAATAAAGTAATATTAATAAATTATTAAAAAATATTTCATCAATCATAATCATAATATATGATCATATCAAATTCAATTGGAAATTCTAATTAGAATAAATAGAATTTTTCTTAAAGCTTAACTAAAGCAGTTATAGATAGTAAATTATGTTAATTTCATTATAGCGGATCGGTCCTAAGAAAAGAATAAGATAAGGATAAAGATACAATCTAAATTAGATTGAGACATTATTCTGGTTTCATTTTGAAAAGGAGGAGATAGGACGAAAAAAAAAGAATGAATATCGAACGTTACAGTATTACAAATCACACTGTAAAAATGAAAGGGAGAGATAAAATAGATATGGGATATATCTATTCATCTTGAATTGAAAATACATCAATGATAGAATTATTTCTGATTGAAATAAACAAGGTTTATCCAATAGAAATGAACTGATATAGGATGGTCAAAAAAAGAAAATAGCAGCCTTTTCGATATAGAAATCATTAGATAATGAATTCAACGGTTTCAAAAAAAGAAATAAATGAAAGAGATGGATGAAATTATAAATGTATCTTGGTCTCAAAGAAAAGGGAAGGGGGGATATGGCGAAATTGGTAGACGCTACGGACTTGATTGGATTGAGCCTTGGTATGGAAACCTGCTAAGTGGTAACTTCCAAATTCAGAGAAACCCTGGAATTAAAAATGGGCAATCCTGAGCCAAATCCTTCTTTTGGGAAAACAAGGGTATAAAACTAGAATAAAAAAGGATAGGTGCAGAGACTCAATGGAAGCCGTTCTAACGAATAGAGTTGACTACGTTGCGTCGGTAGCTGGAATCCCTCTATCGAAATTAGAGAAAGGCCATATATACCTAATACGTACGTATACATACTGACATATCAAACGATTAATCACGACACGAATCCATATCATATAAATCCATATCGTATAATATATTTATATTATTAATGTTTATTATAACATTATGAATGATTATGAAATCATGAAATATGACATGAAATTCGGAAAAAATTCAGAGTTATTGTGAATCCATTCCAATCGAACAAAAATCGACTATTCAGTAATAAAATCATTCATTCCAGAGTTTGATAGATCTTTTGAAAAATTGATTAATCGGACGAGAATAAAGAGAGAGTCCCATTCTACATGTCAATACCGACAACAATGAAATTTATAGTAAGAGGAAAATCCGTCGACTTTATAAATCGTGAGGGTTCAAGTCCCTCTATCCCCAATAAAAAGCCCATTTTACTTTCTAACTATTTTTCCTCTTTTGTTTTTTCATCAATGAAAAAACAAAATTCACTATCTTTCTCATTCATTCTACTCTTTCACAAATGGATCCGAACAGAAATCTTTGGATCTTATCCCATACAAATGAAGATATATAGGCAAAAAATCTCTATTATTAAATAATTCACAATCCATATCATTATCCTTATATTTACTAGGTAAAATTTTTTATTTTTTGTTTTAGTCCCTTTAATTGACATAGATACAAGTACTCTACTAGGATGATGCACAAAAAATGGTCGGGATAGCTCAGTTGGTAGAGCAGAGGACTGAAAATCCTCGTGTCACCAGTTCAAATCTGGTTCCTGACACAGAAAAAATCTATTGGATAGATATTCAAATTAATAGAGAAGGATCGGGATACATATTCGTTAATAGTCTAGAGTATGATACATATTTATTCATCTAGGTATATAGATATATACATCCATTTTTATAGGTGGGTAAAGGTAAAAAAGAGATATATGTATGGTAAAGAACAAAGTGAGATTACGTTCCCTTTTCTTTTTTGTTTCTTTTTTCTTTCTTGTTTGTGCATACTGTGCTTTCTCTCACTCAAAAAAATGCGAAGTCCTCATATATATCCTCTTCATATATATCCAAAAAAAGTTTTTTAAAAACTTCAAAGTCTAGAGAGAGGAGTTGAAGGATAAGAATAGACAAAATGCATTTCAAACAGAGTACAAATAAAATCCAATCCCTTTTCATTTATTATTTCGTATTTTCTTTTTTATTTATTTATTCTATTTCGTCATATTCTATTTCTTCATTTTTGCTTACGTTACATTACTTTCCGGGGTCCGGTCCATCTAAGTTGATATGCGCGGTACAAAGTTCATGGTGCAGAACTCTTTTGATTCATCCTATTTTTTCTACTCATACGAAAGAAATGAATATGATATTTTCAAAATTGAAATTGGGGAATCTCAATGAAGTCCTTTTTAGCTTAAGCTGTCCATAATACAAATTTGAGTACAGTAGTTATTCTGTTTCATCTAGAACAGAACGTCAAAATCTTCCTTGACTTG